CCGCTAATATGCCCAATGTTCCTGCTGCAATATGATGAGAGGCTATTCCTCCTGGAACAAAAGGATCAAAACCTTCCACGCCCCACGCTGGATTTACAGGTTGTACTTTTCCCGTTAGTCCATAAGGATCGGACACCCATATTCCGGGACCATACAAGCCTGTTACATGAAATGCACCAAAACCAAAGCAAGCCACCCCTGAGAGAAATAAATGAATTCCAAAGATCTTTGGCAAATCCAAAGAGGGTTTTCCTGTACGTTCATCACAAAATATTTCTAGATCCCAATACACCCAATGCCAGATAGCTGCCAAAAAGCATAAGCCAGAAAACACAATATGTGCTCCCGCTACACCTTCGTAACTCCAAATACCAGGATTAGTTACAGTCCCCCCTGTGATACTCCAACCGCCCCATGAATTGGTTATTCCTAAACGAGTCATGAAGGGTATAACGAACATACCCTGTCTCCACATTGGATCAAGAACAGGATCAGAAGGATCAAAAACCGCTAATTCATACAGAGCCATCGAACCGGCCCAACCAGCAACCAGAGCTGTATGCATTATATGAACAGAAAGCAACCGACCGGGATCATTCAATACAACCGTATGAACACGATACCAAGGCAAACCCATGGAAATACCCCTTATATCAAAGATAAATGGACACTACGTAACTTTATTGCATTGGAAAAGACTATAATATGACTATCCTATGGACCACTCTTGTTGAGTCAATTATTTCCGAACAAGGGTTTCTATTCTGTTGGTAATAATGGAACAATTCTGTTCGTAGGAACAAAGAGAAGCAGATTTATTCTATACTCGATAAGTACCAATACGCAATGGGGGAGTTGATCCCATTTTCTATGAGCGAATGAGTCCATACTTATTTATCATTAGAAAGACCTATTCGTAATAATTTGAGTTTATTCATTCTGTCTTTCTTTATGAATTTTGAGAATCTATGGATAAAATAAATACGATAAAAACCAATATGAATATTATAAAGACAATAAAAAAAATTGTTACGTTTCCACCTCAAAGTGAAATATAGTATTTAATTCTTTCTTTCATTTAATGCCTATTGGTGTTCCAAGAGTTATATTCCGAAATCCTGGAGATCCAAGTTCATCTTGGATTGACATATAGTGCGACTTGTCAGATATATTGGGTCATATGGTATTTCCCCGTTCTCTCCCCCGATCGAGATATCCCCCGTTTCGCCCAAGAAAGATAAATTGAATCATCAAAAATTTGGAGCGTGAAGTGCAATTAGATCCATTTTTGAGGGGATTCATATTACTATTATTATTATCAATTAGAATAATTCAATTAGAATAATTTATGGTTGGCTTGGTTGGACTAAATAAATGAAGTATCCAGGCTCCGTTTAGAAAAAACCCAATTGGATTGGTAAGATATCTATGATTGCTATTCATATTTTTTCTTTGTAAAGAGATCCTAATTGTCAAGCAAAGTTATCTCAACTCTAATAAATACTTGTATAAAATAAAATGAATTGAAAAAAAAAAAAGAAATACAAAAAGAAATGGTAATGGGAGCATTTGTCCTATATGTACAAATCCAAATCGGGCGTATCTTTACCCGGAGTAGAGCATAAACCTAAAAAGATGAAACAGACCCATTCAGGAACAAGAAAATACCATCGCGGTTTGGATTAAATCTCGATGAAAGAATACATCAATGAGAAGTTAATTCGATAAGTTTAATGACCCTTTCTTATAACTTCGAATTTTCTAATGGAAAATCGAAAATATCAAAAAGGAGTAAAAACTCGTCTTTATTGAAAAATCGAAGAAAAGCCCTTTCGTTAGAAGTAAGAAAGAACCCTTCTAGAAAAAAAGAAAGAGGACTGGAATCTATACATTGATTCACAATTTTTTTGAACCGTATGCATCAAAAGGCGCATGTACGGTTCCTAAGGGATACAATTTTACCCTAATCAACCGACTTTATCGAGAAAGATTACTTTTTTTAGGCCAAGGGATTCATACAACTCTTGCGAATCAACTTATTGGTCTTATGATATATCTCAGTATGGAGGATGAGACCAAAGAGCTGTATTTGTTTGTAAACTCTCCTGGGGGCTGGGTAATACCTGGGATCGCCATTTATGATACTATGCAATTTGTGCGACCAGATATCCATACAGTATGCATAGGATTAGCTGCTTCAATGGGATCTTTTATCCTGGTCGGAGGACAACTTACCAAACGTATAGCATTCCCTCACGCTTGGCGCCAATGAGGTTTTTATTTGAGAGAAAAAAGAAGACTATGCCTTCGCCATATGAATACTAAGTAATAATAGCATGGCACTTCGAATTCGATATGAGAAATTTTTATATTGTTTTTCTTTTTTCAAAACATTAGATTCTATATCGAGAGAGTAGTATGAGATAAGGGGTATTTCCGATTTTCTCTTATCTATCGGGAGTTCAGTTCAGCGTCACAAACTTTTTTGTTTTCATGCCGGAGAGTTCTTAACAATATTTATGTTATGAAAAAGTACGAAAAAAAAAATATTTTTTCCTTATTTGATCGGATTAAAAAGAAACTTTGGGATTGCTGAATCACAGACAAAAAAAAGAAAAAATAAACATATAAAGCAACGGAGCCATCATAGTATTTTTTAACTCCTCCGAAAGGAAGGATGGCAATTTGATTATTTACCCATCTGAGTCTGATAGATTCGATTTTTCTCTTTCTTCAATAGAAAGGAGGGGGTAAATTTTCTTGTAGAGCCGTATGCACAAAAGATGCCTGTACGGTTGTTCAATTCTATCTTTTTTCTATTCTTTATCTTTCTTTTCTCTTTGCTTTATCATGCGAGATAGGAGAAGCTTTTATTTTGTTATATCATCAGGGTAATGATGCATGAACCTGCTAGTGGTTTTTATATGGCACAAGTAGGCGAATTTGTCGTGGAAGCGGGAGAACTGCTGAAACTGCGTGAAACCCTCACAAGGGTTTATGCAGAAAGAACGGGCAAACCCTTATGGGTTGTATCCGAAGATATGGAAAGAGATATTTTTATGTCAGCAACAGAAGCCCAAGCTTATGGAATTGTTGATTTTGTAGCGGTTCAAGAAAAATAACATGGATTTCGCGCAAATCTGTGATTTGAGATTTTATCTTCGAATTGAATATTCTAGTAAATAGAAGTAATTCACCATCATTCGGTTAGGATCAATCTAAACCAACCCATCATATTATGTATACGATTCAACATGCCAACTATTAAACAACTTATTAGAAATACAAGACAGCCAATCAGAAATGTCACGAAATCCCCCGCTCTTCGGGGGTGCCCTCAGCGTCGAGGAACATGTACTAGGGTGTATGTGCGACTCGTTTAGATCATGAGCTGGCACAAAAGCAAGAAAACTACTTTTACAGTATCAATGATCAGTACCGGTGAATGGGATAGGATGGAAAAAGGAACTCCATCCATTATTCAAAAAAAAACTCTACCATATCCCTCTATTGTGTATGAAGTTTATGGTTTCCGTTGGTGTAAATACAATCACCTGAATTTAAGATGATAAGAAATTTTCCATTGGTAACAAATGGTTATCCATTAAGCGGAGGAAATCTTATTTAAAAAGCATAAAACATAAAGATTAGGTAGGCTCCCAATCTGGCAAGAACGGACTAAGAGGGTCAGCTACCCAGCAAACTTTCATAATTAAATACCGTTACTGTATAGGTAGATCTGATTGTGAAAGACCTATTACTGGATAATTCATGGGTAGAGCCAAAGCGTGTGAACTATACAAGTTCCCAATAACATCAATTAAATATTAAATTAAAGTATAAAGTCAAGGCTCCGGTGTATAGAGAAGACCTCACCGTTTAAGAAGTAACCATAGAAACGAAGGAACCCACTATTTCTTTTTTTATTTCTTTTATTTACTATATTTTTGATACCTAGGAAAATGCAATTTCTTAGTTCTGTCTTATTTCGCAGTGAAATACCTAAAAAAAAATAAAAAATCGTGGTCGGGAAGGTTAGAGTAGCCAAAGCCATTGGAATTTTGATTTTATACATTGGAAAAATCCGTTTTGTTATTAATAGACTAGGAAGAGGGAAAAGAATAACTGAAAGAAAGGCAATCAATTAGTTATTCGTCAAAGTTTCATTTATTCAATGACCAGAATTAAACGGGGATATATAGCTCGGAGACGTAGAACAAAAATTCGTTTATTTGCATCAAGCTTTCGAGGGGCTCATTCAAGGCTTACTAGAACTATTACTCAACAGAAAATAAGAGCTTTAGTTTCGGCTCATCGGGATAGGGATAGGAAAAAGAGAGATTTTCGTCGTTTGTGGATCACTAGGATAAACGCAGTAATTCGCGAAAGGGGAGTATCCTATAGTTATAGTAGATTAATACACGATCTGTACAAGAGACAGTTGCTTCTTAACCGTAAAATACTTGCACAAATAGCTATATCAAATAGGAATTGTCTTTATATGATTTCGAACGAAATCATAAAGGAAGTAGATTGGAAAGAATCCAACAGAATAATTTAAATGGAGTTACCCGGAGAATGAACTCCGGGAAGGTAGAGTAGAAATTAGTATGAGAAAATATACTAAAGTAGTCAAAATGAATGAACACGTTCAATTCAATTCAATAAAAACAGATTTCTTTTTTTCCGATTCATTTTTTTCTTGCGACACGATACTCAAATCTAGATTCAATCAAATCTAGATTCTTGTAATTATGATTCAAGTGAAGAAAAAGTAAGCCTATTTATTTCGGGCTTTAAAACCAGTAGTTCTAGCGGTCGACTCGGTTCTTTCAAATTGTTTCTCATTATTGAGAAAAGGTAACAAAGATAAAATACGAGCTTGTTTTATAGCAAGAGTAATTAATCGTTGTTGTTTCAAGGTCAATCTATTCACACGTCTTGATAATATTTTTCCTTGTTCACTAATAAATCGACTAATTAAACTCATGTTTCTATAA